TGAAGAATAGCTCCCCTTTTTATTGTTATAATCTTCTGAAAGGTAACTATCTCGATTTCATATCGAAATTCATATAGAATCTTTGAAAAAGACTTTTCTAAAAAAAGAAAAGACTTACTATCTTTGGGATCTGATGCTACACCGCTGCTCAATATCTTAGTAGATCGACTCTATTACATAAGTTGATTCCTAATTTTTATATAATATCATGATACATGATATAAGTAAGCAGTTCTTATTGTATCGGCCCAAAAACAAACCTCTCTAATTGATCTTTACGGTGCTTCTTCTCTCAATTAGATCCTTTATCCATAGAATCTAGTATTTAGGCTGTACCCATTTATTTCGGCTCCTACGAAGTCTCTTTTTTTGCTACAGCTGATAAAAACCGTTGTTTTTGACGATACATATGTAGAAAGCCTATTTTTTGTTAGTATTTACTAGCAAATTTGATCTTTCTTCCCCTCTTTCTATAGTGGAGATAGTCGCGCGTAATGACAGATCACGGCCATATTATTAAAAGCTTGTGGTAAAAATGGGTTTCGCTCTAGTGCTCGAAAATAATATTCCAAAGCCTTCGTATGCTCCCCGTTGCTTGTGTGGATAAGTCCTATGTTATAGAGTATATAACTTCGATCATAGGGATCAATTTCTAGTCGCGTAGCTTCATAATAATTTTGTAAAGCTTCCGCATAATTTCCTTCGGATTGAGCCGACATCCGTTACGGTCGTTCATTTTATTCAATGAATCCCCGTTCCAAAACCGTACGTGAGACTTTCATCTCATACGGCTCCCCCCCCCTGTGCATAGTAATAAAGGGAATAATCCATGTAATTAAAAAGGGTTGAGATATTGTCATTATGAACCGACGGGGGCTGGTGTTTTTACAAGAAATCTCTAGCCAGCCTTTCTGCAAGAGGTCTATCTTTTATTAACACAAAAGATGTTGATGTTAGATAGAAATAAATGATAACTCAAACAATTTCTTTGTCCTCAACGCTTTCTATTTCAGGAATTCGTCACTTCAACAATCTTCGATGGTTATACGGATATCCAAAATACAAACGAGATGGATGTTTGTTGTCCCAACCACTCTTATTAGTTCCGATCCCAATAAAATATATAAGGGAAAGGAGTAATTTATAACAAAGGTTTCGTGTTGTTGATTCCTGGATATAGTGTAGTGCTTCTTCCTTTATGCGACCTATTAGTACTAGTAAAGTAGGATTGACCCGCAATACATAAATAACCTGTAGGTTTAGCCTTTCGCTCAATACTAGAATTGACAATTGAAGCATCTGAGACTGCATCAGTCGTGGATACACGACAGAAGGCATTGTTCTATCTCCAAACTTCACCTTCACCAAGCGTAGGTTTATTTCAAGAATTGCTTTTTTTATCCCTAATCATGTCTCTTTCTTATAAGGCTGAATGGAGGCGATAAAGTACAAGTAAATAAGAAATTCTACACATAATTAATATATAAAAAGAATCAAATCGCACCATCTCTATAATAGGTAAATGCCTCTTTTTCTCCTGAAGTTGTCGGAATTATTCGTAATAAGATATTAGCTACAATTGAAAAGGTCTTATCAATAAAATTTCCATTTATCTGAGATCTAGGCATAGTTTGCAATCCATTCTATAAATTCTTCTCATTTTAGTACCCCCCTAGGGGGGTAATGATCTCACAAACAAAGGAATTGTACACAGTACAAAATCACATAAAAACAAACAAATTCTAAAAAAAACGAATTATAACAAAAAGGATGTAGACCTTTCACCCTAATTGTCTAAAAAAAGGAGTGGGGATGGATAGGAAATATAGAAATCCGATTGGTTTGGTTTCATTCCAATTATACCAATGAATAGAACTCTTACTTTTTTAGTATTTTAGAATTTTAGATAAGTTAGATAACAACTATTTAGTTGGTTTGAATTAACCGTATACACTAATGAAAATAAAAAAATTAAAGACGGCCGGCCCGTTAATTTATAATAGATCTATGGTATGGGATAGCTTATGAAAAGAGTTGTTGTTGAAAAACTGAAAATAACAAAGGTGTTTTCCAATTTCTATCGAACCATAATCTAACTACTTTATAAGTAGAGTCTAAACGTAATTAAAGTAACGTAATCATAGAAAATAGATATCTATTTTTGTTATTATTAATATCTTTAATAACCAAAAAATGGTGTTTTTCCCTTTCCTCGAAGCTGGCTTTGTTTAACAAAAAGTTTTCGATTTCGAATTGATTGGCCGTGTCTGTATTGCAATAATTCGATTATATGAATAACTCGCTATTCAATCGGTTTCTGCACAATAATCCCAAGATTATATAGGAAAGGTGGCCGAGTGGTTTAAGGCGTAGCACTGGAACTGCTATGTAGACTTTTGTTTACCGAGGGTTCGAATCCCTCTCTTTCCGAATCTTATTCTAATTTACCGACGTTATCGATCAAAATCCATCTAATTCTAAATAACAATTAATACCATTATATCTAATGGAAATTCTAGAGATTCTCTATTCTTTTCCTAAAAACTTGGGTTGGTATCGAAAATTTCGAAAAAAAAAAGAATAGACAAGGAGTGATAATCTCACTACTAGTTTTGTAATACAAGAGTATTAGAAAAATACGTATGAAATCCCCTCTACTTCGGAAAAAGGGGGTTCAAAATTGTATGAAGATTTTATTTGTGTTCTTTTTATTTAATTAGGTTAGGATTAAGTTTTACGTGAATAATATTCCACAACTAGCAACTCATTGACTTTTAAACCGACCCATTTATTATCTATTATTTGATTTACTACCCCTTTATATTGGGATGAGTCAAGAGTCAAATGTTTTGGTAATTCCTCGCAGGAAGCGGAATCCATAGAATTTTGAACCAGAATTTTTGATCTTTGTTCATTTCTCGTAGTAATAATATCACGAGGTTTACAGCGATAACTTGGGATATCTACTATACGTCCATTAACTAAAACGTGTCTGTGGTTAACTAATTGTCTGGCTCCGGGAATGGTCGAGGCCATGCCCAATCGAAAAAGGATGTTATCCAAACGCATCTCAAGTAGTTGTAGTAAAATCTGACCCGTTGATCCTTTGGCTTTTCCGGCGATACGAACATATCTAAGTAATTGTTGCTCTGTCAGACCATAATGAAAACGCAATTTTTGTTTTTCTTCTAAACGAATACGATATTGAGATCTTTTCCCAGAACGCGGTTGACTTCTAAGACCACTTCTGGATCTAGGTCTTTTACTAGTGAGTCCTGGTAAAGCCCCCAAGCGACGTATTTTTTTGAAACGAGGCCCTCGGTAACGAGACATAAAAACTCCTTATTTTATAAAAATGGAAAAAAAAGAAAAATGGACAGAATAAATGAAAAGGAAGACTGAACAAAACGATAAACAAAGGTAAATCTGCTGAAGTACTAAAATACAAACAAAGAAAAATGAGATGAATTGTCTTCAATATATGAATTATATTGTATATGTATACCTAGGAAGTTAAGTGCCCTCTCTTTATTTGTTCTGTATAGATTTAAATAGCAAATACCCTATTTTCATCCATAGTTGGAAGTTCCTACAATATAATAAATTGATTATCCGACGTTTGGAGAAAAAGGGGGGCTTTTTCACTATTCTTTGATCTCAAAAAGACGTTGCTATTTTCAATCATGAAAAAAATGGAACAAAACAATAGAACAAGCCGGCTATCGGAATCGAACCGATGACCATCGCATTACAAATGCGATGCTCTAACCTCTGAGCTAAGCGGGCCGGTATAAAAAGAAAAAGTGCATAGGAATTCAGAAAACACTCGGATCTTGGCTATATTCTATGCATTTTATTCTATTCACCGTTCTATTAATGAAATCAAAGAAATCAAATGCATTTTTTCATTAAAAAAGTTTTACTAGTAAACTAGAATTATTATTCTAATAGTAATGATTACGAAATTATATAGTGATTATTAACTTAACTAATAGTTATATTATATTATATAATAACTAATAGTTATATTATTATAATTAAATCGAGTATTTAAAATTTGGAGGGTTTTTTTATGACCAATATTATCCCTAACTATTGTTCTAAATATCTAATAGTAATTAACTATAGATAGTTATAAAGATAGTTATAACTGATTATAGAAATTCTATTCGATTTAAGTATTCATCTACTCGAATTAGAATTCGATTATTATATTAGAATTAGACTATTAGATAAATAAAATAAAGGAAAAAGTAAGGATAAAAATAGAGAGGGATAGGGTTGCAATTCAAATAATAATGAAATATACCTATGGTTTCATTCGGAAAGGGAGGAGATAGGACGACAAAAAAAATCTATATCGATCGTTCTAGTATTCTAAATAAAACAGTGCGGGAAAAATAGGAGTGGAAAAGACGTATATATACATACGGGATAGACCCATCCATATTGAATTGTAGATCTATCATTGATAGAATCTTTTCAGATTGGGCCAAACAAATACAAATATGTGCATCGGATCTTCCTAACGAGATGAAAGAAGATAGACAAGAAATAGAATAGGAGTAGACATTTTTTCGATATAGGAATTAAGGATTATTATCCGGTAAATTCCAAGGTTCCAACCAAACAAAACAAATGAAAGAGGAGGGTTGTATCACAATAAGATATTGTCTCATAAGGAGGAAGTGGAAAGGGGGATATGGCGAAATTGGTAGACGCTACGGACTTGATTAGATTGAGCCTTGGTATGGAAACTTACTAAGTGATAACTTCCAAATTCAGAGAAACCCTGGAATAAAAAATGGGCAATCCTGAGCCAAATCCTATTTTCAGAAAACCAAGAGTTTAAAAAGCAAAAAAATGGATAGGTGCAGAGACTCAATGGAAGTTGTTCTAACGAATGGGGTTGTCTTTACCTTTATTAATTACTCTCATTGGTCGAGGAATCCTTCTACTCCATAAAAGAAAGAATTACCCTAGATACGTACTGAAATAGC